ATTGAGAAGGCTTTTTTTTATTGAAAAAAACAAAATTGAGATCGATTAGTTATGTATTAATTTTGATTTTCTTATATCATTAGGGAAATGAAATTTTAGATTCAAATTCAAGAATCGTTCGTGAAGTCACATTAACATAGTTAATGGTTCAAATTTGTACTCATTTTTACTTCATTTTTGTGACTGAAAAACAAAATGTGGTTTTTCAATAGAAAATACAAGGAAAGTTTTGAGATATTGTGTGTTTTAAGATACTATACAATCAACCGGGGGGGTGGATCCAAACAAAAAAAAAGATTTCTTTTAGACAAGGGATTAAGGAAAACGGGATTCAAAATAGAATCTAAGTACAATAAAAAAGGGTAAGGGGAATTTTTTTATATATTTTGTATCGTTTTGGCGGCATGGCCGAGCGGTAAGGCGGGGGACTGCAAATCCTCTTTTCCCCAGTTCAAATCCGGGTGTCGCCTGATCAACAAAAGAATCGAAATGACTTATCCTGTTTTTATGATATAACTTGACAATTTTTTTCCACCAGAAGTAAGTGGAAGAAAGGGACTCTTGGTATTTGCTTGATTATAAGCATTCGGGGTTCTCTAAAATGCTGTAAATACTTGCGCTAGGGTTTCACTAGTAGTGAAAAAAAAAACTAATAAATCTTGATACGATAGCCCTTCTCCTACTAATGGAGTGTCTACAAATTATTGGATAGCCGGAGGGATAATCTAATTCAATTTTATTCTCTCTTGCATAGGGGACGAGAGATGTTTTGTATACATACTCCTGAAAGTCTTTGAATACTCCGGCATTCATTCCATTTTAATTCGATTAAATGGAAAATTGTCTTTTACTTATTTCTTTTCTATTTAACTCTTATTTTATTTATATAGTTTTTTATATATTATTATTCTAAATTAGTTATTCTAATTTAGATAGGTAGAAATCAAATTAATTTTGATCTTTCAGTAACTTCGAGTCAAGAACGTAATAGAACGCCTTCGATTTTTTCATAGGTCCAATCAAAGACTGTAATGAAAGGTAACAAAAAAAATGGGTCTTATTATTCCTACATGTTAGTAGCATTCTTTTGATACTTCAAAAGCATCCCCCACGAATTTTGCGTGTGTTTAATCTTTATCCGATTCTACTCGAAATTTTATAAGAACCTGTTAGAATTGGATTCTTTCATCAACGATGTTAAGTCAGAATTCCTTATTCCTTTTTGACTCTGCGCCGGTTATTTTACTATTATTAGTGAACAAGAATTGAATAATTTCTTCATATTGATAGAGATAGAGGACATAATTTACATGGATATAGTAAGTCTCGCTTGGGCTGCTTTAATGGTAGTCTTTACATTTTCCCTTTCACTTGTAGTATGGGGAAGAAGTGGTCTCTAGAAGTCCTACTAATTGAGTTTAGGAATCAAACCGTATCAAATTTTTTATAGACCGTTTTGCAAAGCTTTTTTTTCATTGATTCGTTCTTTCAATGGATATCGGGATTCATACTAAAAAAAAAGAATCAATTTAGGAATTAGAATCGTAAGAGTTATTTTTCAATTATTTCTGATTGATTGGAATCAAGACAAATTAAACAGAATCAAATAGAAATAGATGAAGAAAAGAAAGAAAATTGGGATACTATGTACATTAGATATGTAATATATATCTATATATATGGAAATAATAATGTATATCGGTCTCTATCAAATTAACCTATATCTTCATATAGTAAACCTTATAAGTACAATAATTATATTAGATAGTATGGTAGAAAGAAAAAGATTTTTCTTTCTACCATACTATCGTCTCTTATAGAATACTGATCTCATAAAATACTGCTAATTATGATTCACTCATTTCGTTTAAGACGCGAAATTGGAACCCTTTTCCTTTTTTTTTTCTTCAATCATTGATAAGAACCAAAGGGTCAAGATTAATCCAAATTAATCACTTTGACTTACTGTTTTTACGTATATTATAAGTAAAAAAGCAGTAGGGACTAGAATGAACAGTGCAGTAGCAATAAATGCGAGAATATTTACTTCCATAATAGCATTATTTCATTTTTGTTTAATTCGCAATAACTCGGGATTTAATCCCATAGAGATTATAAAGATTTCGTCTGTAAATTCAATGGGATGAATTACATCTCGATGTAATCGAACCGGATCAATATCATGAATAACAATATCTAAGCTATCAAATCGATTCATCGTCAAGAATTAAATAGTATAACATAGGAAGACCTTTTAGCCATACCGAATTCAAAAGTGGATTCCAGATCCAATCAAAAATGACTTTCATTTCTATTTTTATTTCATATTATTTTATACAACCTACCGCCTTCTTTGTACAATCATCTGATGAAGTATCATCTAAACGTCTTTCCATTTACCATTGATTCTAAACAACGACAAAGAAATAATCCAAATTCCAAATGAAAAAAAAAGGGGGATTTCCGTTGGAAATGAAATTCTGCTATTTGTACCACCCTT